CATATTATACATAGGAAATATATATATATATATTCATAGGAACTTGTTTAAAAACAAAAAATTTTCTTTATCTAAAGGTGAAATCTTGAATTGCTGAAGGAATAAAGAATAGCTAAATAGAATTCAAAATAAATAATAGAAATAAAAAATAGAAAAAAATAATATGAATTCTAAATAGGAATAGAATAAATATAGAAAATTTCTATTAACTTTTACTAATATAAAAATAACTAAATAAAATATAAATAGGTATAAACGGTTCATGAAAGAACCATAAAAAAAATTTCTATGAAATAAAAGGGGGACAGAGTTTTTGGACTTATTTATTAGATTATTTATATTGACAATTCCAAAAAACTGCTCATACTATGATCATAGTATCATGTTGGTCGGGCGGGTATGCCCCTATCGTCTAGCGGTTCAGGACATCTCTCTTTCAAGGAGGCAGCGGGGATTCGACTTCCCCTGGGGGTAGGGTACTACGAAAGGAAGTTTATCATGAATTATCAATTATCAGTAATCCTAAAATGGATTCTTCCTGGGTCGATGCCCGAGCGGTTAATGGGGACGGACTGTAAATTCGTTGGCTATATGTCTACGCTGGTTCAAATCCAGCTCGGCCCAATAATTTGCCATGTTATGATATAACAAATTTCTTCTCCACAAACGTCTGATATGGAATATTATATGGAATAATAAAGAATTCCTTTTTTTTATCTATCCCATCTTTTCCCGTCCACATGTTCTAATCTTTCTAATGATCTGAATTCATCATACTTAAGAATCATGAAAGGGGTAAAAAAGAGTTTTTTTTCTCATTGAAAGATTTATACGAAATCTTGTGACAATAAAATAACCACAAAATTTTTAGTAATCAGTGGCACTCTCATTATAGTCTATATTTATGTGGATCTTTTCTATTAGTATATCATATCATTCTGATTTCTGTTACAACAAACATGGCAGGCAAATAAAAGAGTATGTTTGAATGAAACCCATATGTATACTATACACTTTACTGGGATTGTAGTTCAATTGGTCAGAGCACCGCCCTGTCAAGGCGGAAGCTACGGGTTCGAGCCCCGTCAGTCCCGAACTCGAATTCTATTGTGGATTAGTCTAATCAGCGGAACGTTAGCATTCTATTCAGGAATACCGTTTTCTCTATTGTTCTTGATCAATGAAATTGAATAGAGTACTGGAGGATATTACATATCATATATGTACTCGTTTATTGTAGAATGTACAATGAAGATTTAAGATAATTAACTCTACAAAATACTTTTTCAGCTTAAACCATCTCTTTCTTTATTTTCGATTTTCTTATAGTATAGAAGCTCCGATTTTATTTCGAAATTCTTAATTGTAAACAATCTATCTCATTCAAATTGTACACAGAATTTTTGATGTATATGCGTGGGTTACCAATCCAAGAATTGGGGGTCCTAAGAAAATAAAAATCAAACAAGGCATCTTTTTCTTTTAGTAAATGGGTTGGAATATTCTATCTTTTTTTTCTACTTGGATCCCCATTTGCCATACTTCTCCGTATTCAAAAGGGAATCATCACAAAAAAAACGTAGTTTAGAATTAACTTATTTTCTATTTGACTTTTATTGTTTGAATCTAGGAACAATACAGGTCATATGATACCTCATTAGGTAATTGTACATCCAAAAATTCCATGCATGGGTTAATTGTGTATATATTCTCATTCTCAATTTTAAATTATTAAATAATATATATTATAAGTGGTATACGATATAACTAGTCTAATAAAATAGACAAACAAATATCTAAAAAGGAATTCCATAATATTTCCATTTTATTTATGGAAAATAAAGAGTAGAAAAGGATAATAAATTCAATAAGATTCCTTATTGGGTTGGGAATCCCATTTTTTTGGTATGGATAAAGAATCTTCCTATGCTATACTATTCAATTCGCGACGATGAATTGATTTGCTATATCCTATATTGTTATTCATAATACTGCCGGGATTCAGTATCATTAGGATGTAATTCATCCCATTGAATTTATATAAGTCAAATTTCTCATCTCTATGGGATTAGATCCCGAGCTATTGCGAAGAAAAAAACAATGAGATTATGGAAGTAAATATTCTCGCATTTATTGCTACTGCACTCTTTATTCTAGTTCCTACCGCTTTTTTACTTATCATATACGTAAAAACAGTCAGTCAAAATGATTAATTTGACTAAAATTTATGAGTTCTTATCCATGATTGAAGAAATAAAAGGGATTCCCATTAAATGATAGAACTGGAATCCACACTATCTAAAATGATAAAAAGGACTAATATGAAACTCTAACTTTTTAATTCTTATTATTAATTCTTATTAAAATTATTATTAGAATACTACTTAAAGAATTCTATTATATTGAATCATTATATAATAATTCAATATATTCAATATAATAGAATATATATATTTGGATTCTATTATCCTATTCTTTAAATATAGTATATTTATTTATATAGTGTAAATCTTTTTACATAGATATAAAAGATAGATATACAAGTGTATACAGAAATAGATTTGATATCGACTAATTTACAATATTTATAATATTGTAATACATTTATAATAAAATTCATAAAATTCTAAAAAATATAGAAAAGAAATAAATAAAAAATGGGGGATTGCTTGTTTCTCACTGTAATATCCATAATTCTCATTCTGGTAAGAACTCATTTAGCAAATAAAAATAGAAAAGAATTCTGTTCGAAATAAAACCCTATCTTGTTGACCTGAGTTTCGAAATCCAACTATGCATTATTCTCATAGTTGGATTTCGAAACGTTTTACAAAGGATCCATTAAAAAAAGGATCCAATTCGATTATTCAATTAGTAGTATCCTAAAGTCCACTCCTTCCCCACACTACAAGCGAAAGGGAAAATGTAAAGACTACCATTAAAGCAGCCCAAGCGAGACTTACTATATCCATGTAAATTATGTCCCCTATATTATGAAATGAAGGAATTATTCCATTATTAATTACCAATCATAGTGGAATCCATGGCGCAGAGTCAAAACGGGATTTGAACTTAAAGCTATTCATGAAGCAATCCAATGAACCCATTCGTAATAAGTTGCTATATTTGTATCTATCTATATTCTATCTATCTATATATAGATAGATAGAATATAGATAGATAATATAGGAACTCTGGTGGAATGGGAAAGTATTAAGTACAAATACGATAGACACTCTTCGGAAATATCAATGGAATGTCTCTAATTGAAGGTGGAAAGTATCTTCGTTCGTTTCTACAACTATCAAATTTTATTATCAATCTATCAAATCTAATCCTAGACTAAGTAGTCATTAGCTTAGTAGTGTAGGGTAAGGTAATTAGGAAAACTTTATTTTGAATACCGGTATTTCTGATTTCTTAACTTGGAATTTCAACTCATACTATCTATTTATTTGATAAATCATATAGTATGAATCATTCCCTAACTAAAAAAAAAAAGGGTTTGCTTCCGGTTTTAATTACATCTGGAACCGGTTTTAGTCACATCCGGAATACTATTTTCTTTGAGGAAAGAATTTATATACTTGTTTATCGAATCTATGAATTCCTCAAGTAATCGATAAGGCCTTCTTCGATCTCTGTTTCTCTTGGACACGAATTCGTCAAGTTCGATTTCATTTCAATTCGTGGGATAATAAATTCCAAGTATTTTTTTTTTTTGATCAGGCGACACCCAGATTTGAACTGGGGATAAAGGATTTGCAGTCCCCCGCCTTACCACTTGGCCATGTCGCCAAAACAATACAAATATCCTACAGACTCTATCTATTCCTATGTGAAATAGGGGGACTGCAGAATCCTTTGTATTTTATTTATATCTTGAATCCCATTGTACTTATTCCAAAATTAAAAAAGGGAATCCCCATTTTTTATTGGATCCAGTTGAGATCATTTTCGTCAACTAAATATATCTCAATATATATATAACATATAACAATTTAAAATAACAATTAAAAATTCCCCTTATCTAAAAGAGCCAAAATTTCTGAACAAATTATTAACTATTTTTATTTGGAATTTCTATAATTAACGGTTTCTAAATTAGTATCTCAAATTTTCCTTAATGACATAAGAAAGTGAAAATCATTTACAATGGATCGGTATGCATTATTTTCAATAATCAATCCTTTCCTTTTGCAATTATAACAACAATTATAAATTCTAACAACAATTATAAATTATAACAACAATTCTATATATATGTAAACCCTAAAGCATAAATTACGGATACCGAATCGGGTATTTTATCCACATATTTTTTATAGATAAACCCGTGGGGCTTTAATTTTTCATTGAATTTAATTTTTCATTGAATAAAAAAAAAGAGAAATTATGATATAGCACAACTTATGTTGCTTCAAGCAGAACTATGAGAAAAGATAGAATATAAGGATAGTTAACTATATTTGGATTTGGATGTACTTAATAAAAAAAATTCCGATTAACTGTTTCTTCAATCATATGGTATGTATCATCGTCTACGAATTCTACTACCAAAAACAATCAGCGAATCTGTTTTTTAACATGAAATTAAATAAAGTTTCAATAAAGTAAAGTGTTAAAAAAAAAGGTAAACTCCATACTGCTCCTGATTAGATTATTTTGTCTTTATCTCATTCACGGAGAGCAGATTAAATCTAGAATCCTTTTTTTTGATAACCAATCTGATTGTAATATCATAATAAGTAGAAATTGGATCAATTTTTAGATTCTATACAAGACTCTGTAAGTATAAGTGGCATAATTTTTTTGCAGGAATGCTTTATCAATTCATTTCCCTTTGTATCTGTCTTGTGTCGAAAATTTTATTTATTATCCATTACGTTACGTCTCCGTTTGTAGGTATGAAATACATAAATATGGATGGGGTTGGCTAAAATTTTATGCGATTTAGTAAACAGAATATACATTCCATCATTGCTAGATCGATCCATATGGTTCGATGAGGGGTGAGCCAATAATGGGATTTTTTCAATAAACAAACAGGAAATTAAAGATTAAGATGCTCCGGGATGGAAATGAGGAAATGTCTACAATACCTGGATTTAGCCAGATACAATTTGAGGGGTTTTGTAGGTTCATTAGTCAAGGCTTGATGGAGGAATTTCAGAAATTTCCAAAAATTGAAGATACAGATCACGAAATTGAATTTCAATTATTTGTGGAAACATATCAATTGGCAGAACCCTTGATAAAAGAAAGAGATGCTGTGTATGAATCACTCACATATTCTTCTGAATTATATGTACCTGCGGGATTAATTTGGAAAACCCGTAGAGATATGCAAGAACAAACCGTATTTATTGGAAACATTCCTCTAATGAATTCCCTAGGAACTTTTATAGTAAATGGAATTTACAGAATTGTGATCAATCAAATATTGCAAAGTCCTGGTATTTACTACCGTTCAGAATTGGATCATAACGGAATTTCTATCTATACCAGCACCATAATATCAGATTGGGGAGGAAGATCAGATTTAGAAATTGATAGAAAAGCAAGGATATGGGCCCGCGTGAGTAGGAAACAAAAAATATCGATTCTAGTTCTATTATCAGCTATGGGTTCGAATTTAAGAGAAATTCTAGATAATGTTTGTTATCCTGAAATTTTCTTGTCTTTCCTGAATGATAAGGAGAAAAAAAAGATTGGGTCAAAGGAAAATGCAATTTTGGAGTTTTATCAGCAATTTGCTTGTGTAGGCGGGGACCCAGTATTCTCTGAGTCTTTATGTAAAGAATTACAAAAGAAATTTTTTCAACAAAGATGTGAATTAGGACGAATTGGTCGACGAAATATGAACCGAAGATTAAATCTTGATATACCTCAAAATAATACATTTTTGTTACCGCGGGATGTATTGGCTGCTGCGGATCATTTGATCGGAATGAAATTTGGAATGGGTGCACTTGACGATATGAATCACTTGAAAAATAAACGTATTCGTTCCGTAGCGGATCTGTTACAGGATCAATTTGGATTGGCTCTTGTTCGTTTAGAAAATGCAGTTCGAGGAACTATATGTGGATCAATCCGACATAAATTGATACCGACTCCTCAAAATTTGGTAACTTCAACTTCATTGACAACCACTTATGAATCTTTTTTCGGACTACACCCTTTATCTCAAGTTTTGGATCGAACTAATCCATTGACACAAACCGTTCATGGGCGAAAATTGAGTTATTTGGGTCCTGGAGGATTGACAGGGCGAACTGCGAGTTTTCGTATACGGGATATCCATCCGAGTCACTATGGACGTATTTGCCCAATTGACACGTCCGAAGGAATCAATGTTGGACTTATTGGGTCTTTAGCTATTCATGTGAGGATTGGTCATTGGGGATCCATAGAGAGTCCGTTTTATGAGATATCCGAAGGATCAAAAGAGGCACAGATGCTTTATTTATCACCAAGTAAAGATGAATATTATATGATAGCGGCAGGAAATTCTTTGGCCTTGAATCGGGGTATGCAGGAAGAACAGGTTGTTCCAGCTCGATATCGCCAAGAATTCCTAACTATTGCATGGGAACAGATTCATCTTCGAAGCATTTTTCCATTCCAATATTTTTCTATTGGAGCCTCCCTCATTCCTTTTATCGAGCATAATGATGCAAATCGGGCTTTAATGAGTTCTAATATGCAACGTCAAGCAGTTCCGCTTTCTAGATCCGAAAAATGCATTGTTGGAACCGGACTGGAAGGCCAAGCGGCCTTGGATTCGGGAGTTTCCGCTATAGCTGAACACGAGGGAAAGATTATTTATACGGATACTCACAAAATGATTTTCTCGAGTAATGGGAAGACTATAAGTATTCCATTAGTTATGTATCAACGTTCCAACAAAAATACTTGTATGCACCAAAAATCCCGGGTTCCGCAGGGTAAATACATTAAAAAAGGGCAAATTTTAGCGGATGGCGCGGCTACTGTTGGTGGGGAACTCGCTTTGGGAAAAAACGTATTAGTAGCTTATATGCCATGGGAGGGTTACAATTTTGAAGACGCGGTACTTATCAGTGAACGTCTGGTATATCATGAGATTTATACTTCTTTTCACATACGGAAATATGAAATTCAGACTCATATGACAAGTCAAGGCCCGGAAAGAATAACTAAGGAAATACCCCATTTAGAAGATCATTTACTCCGCAATTTAGACAGAAATGGAATTGTGATACTGGGATCTTGGGTAGAAACAGGTGATATTTTAGTAGGTAAATTAACGCCTCAGGCGGCGAACGAATCATCGTATGCCCCAGAGGATAGATTATTACGAGCCATACTTGGTATTCAGGTATCCACTGCAAAGGAAACCTCCCTAAAGCTACCTATAGGCGGAAGAGGTCGGGTTATTGATGTGAGATGGATCCAAAAAAAAGGGGGTTCCAGTTATAATGCAGAAATGATTCGTATATATATTTCACAGAAACG